TTTAAATTTAAAATACTAAAATAGTATATAATTATTTATTGAAACTTAAATAATTATATACTATTTTAGTATTTTAAATTTAAATTTTTAATAATAGGGTATCTAATCCTAGTTTATAATATAAATTTAAAATACTAAAATAGTATATAATTATTTATTGAAACTTAAATAATTTGGCGGTATTTTAGTTCATTTAGAGGAATCTGTTTATTAATTGATAATCCACGAATGAATTTACTTAATTTAAAATTTTGTATATCGTTGTTAAAAAAATATTTTTAAATGAAAATAATATTTTAATTTTATAATTAAAAATTAAATCAGATCAAGATGCAGATTATAATTAAGAATATAATGGATTACAATAAATTTATTTAAATGGATTTTTTTTTGTAATAAAAATTTGTTTGTGGATTTAAATGTAATTTTATTTATTTTAATAAAATGATTATATATTAAAATATGTACATATTGCCCGTCGCTTTCATAAATAAATTGGAATAAGTCGTAACAAAGTAGAGGTACTGGAAAGTGTTTCTAGAAATAACAAATTAGAGCTTGATAAAGTATTTCATTTACATTGAAATGATATTGAAATTTTCAATTAATTTGAGGGGTAAAAATTAATAATTAAAAAATAATAAAATTAATTTTAATATTAAAATTGGGGGGTTTTAGTATTAATAAAGAAAAAATTATTAATTTTATAGTTAATTAGTATTGGATAAGAAATTTAAAATATATTGAAATTATATTTATATTAAAGTAAATATTATTTATTGTATCTTGTGTATCAGAGTTTATTAAATTAAATTTTTATAGATAAAAATTCTCGAATTTTAAAGAGTTAATTAATTATTAAGGTTATTGTTTCATAAATATTTTAAATAATTAATTAGAAATGAAATGTTAATCCGTTTTAAAATATATCTAGTTTTTTTAGAAAAAAATTTAATTTTAAATTTATTTATAAATTTAATTAATTAATTAATTAATTTAAAATAAATTTTAATATTTTAAGGGATAAGCTTTAAATTAAATTTTTATAATTATATTTTTATTTAATTAAAATTTTTAAAATTTATATTGTTTATAAAATTTAATTTATTATAAAATAATTTTAATTAAAATATAAAATTTTAAATTAATTTAATTTTTTATAAAAAAATAATTTTAAATTTTATAAATTTAGTTATAATGATAAAATTAGTATTAAATTTATAAAAAATTTATTTAATATTTTAAAATTTAAATAAAAGGAATTCGGCAAAATTTTATGTTCACTTGTTTATCAAAAACATGTCTTTTTGTTAATAATTTAAAGTCTAATCTGCCCACTGATAATTATTAAAGGGCTGCAGTATATTGACTGTACAAAGGTAGCATAATAAATAGTTTTTTAATTGATGACTTGTATGAAAGATTGGATGAAATATAAGCTGTCTCTTATTTATTATTAATTAATTTAATTTTTTGATTAAAAAGTCAAAATTTATTTAAAAGACGAGAAGACCCTATAGAGTTTTATATTAATATATAATAAAATTATTTTTTAGATTATTAATTAAATTATTTAATAATATTTTATTGGGGTGATAAAAAAATAAAATTAACTTTTTTTAATATATTATTTCATAGATAAGTGAGTAATTGATCCAAAATTTTTGATTATAAGAAAAAATTACCTTAGGGATAACAGCGTAATTTTTTTTTTTAGTTCAAATAAGAAAAAGAGTTTGCGACCTCGATGTTGGATTAAGATAAAATTTATATGCAAAAGTATAAAATTTTGATCTGTTCGATCATTAAAATCTTACATGATCTGAGTTCAAACCGGTGTGAGCCAGGTTGGTTTCTATCTTTAAAATATTAAAATATTTTAGTACGAAAGGAATAAATATTTAAATTAAATTTATTTAATGAATTTTATTAATGTTTAATTTAAATTTAAAAACTATTTTGGCAGAAAAGTGTAGTGATTTTAGAAATCATAAATGTATAATTTATTTATATGGATAGTAAATGTTTTATATTGATTTTTTATTAATTTTTTTGGGATTTATTATTTTAATTCTTGGTGTTTTAATTGGGGTTGCATATTTAACTTTATTAGAGCGGAAGGTTTTAGGTTATATTCAAATTCGTAAAGGTCCTAATAAAGTTGGGTTTATAGGAATTTTACAACCTTTTTCAGATGCTATTAAATTATTTACTAAGGAACAGACTTATCCTTTATTTTCAAATTATTTATCTTATTATTTTTCTCCTGTTATTAGATTTATTTTATCTTTAATAATTTGAGTTATAATTCCATATTATTTTAATTTAGTAAATTTTAATTTAGGTATTTTATTTTTTTTATGTTGTACTAGTTTAGGAGTTTATACTTTAATAGTTTCTGGTTGGTCATCTAATTCTAATTATGCTTTATTAGGGGGTTTACGGGCAGTAGCTCAAACTATTTCATATGAGGTTAGTTTAGCTTTAATTTTAATATCAAGAATTATTATAGTTATAGATTTTAATTTAGTAATTTTTATATATTATCAAAATTTAATTTGATTTTTTTTTTTAATAATTCCTTTGGGTTTATGTTGATTTTCTTCTAGATTAGCTGAAACTAATCGAACTCCATTTGATTTTGCTGAAGGTGAGAGAGAATTAGTTTCTGGATTTAATATTGAGTATAGAAGTGGGGGGTTTGCTTTAATTTTTTTAGCTGAATATTCTAGAATTTTATTTATAAGTTTATTATTTGTTTTATTATATATGGGGGGATATTCATTAAGAATTTTTTTTTATTTAAAGTTGTCGTTGATTTCTTTTTTATTTATTTGAGTTCGTGGAACATTACCTCGGTATCGTTATGATAAATTAATATATTTAGCTTGAAAAATTTATTTACCTATTTCTTTAAATTTTTTAATATTTTATTTAGGGTTAAAAATTTTATTATTTTAGTAGAATTAATTAAGTAAGTAAGTTAATATTTTTAGTATAAATTAATAGAATATTTATTCTTTCTTAAGTTTTCAAAACAAATGCTTATTTGACAAGCTCATTAATTTAGTTAAAGATTAATTTATCTCAATAAATTCTAATTATAGGGTTAATAATATAATATGAAAAATATATAATTGTTAATACTTGTCCCACAAATACATAAGGATCTTCTACTGGTCGTGCTCCAATTCATGTTAGTAAAATAATTGTAACTACTATAATTCAAAATAAGATTTGGTTTATTGGATAAAATTGAATTCCTTGAATTTTTTTAAAGAATGTTAATGGTAAAATAATTAAAATTAAAATTGATATAATAAGTGCAATAACACCTCCTAATTTATTTGGAATTGATCGTAAAATTGCATAAGCAAATAAGAAATATCATTCAGGTTGAATATGAATTGGTGTTACTAATGGATTAGCTGGTGTAAAATTATCAGGGTCTCCTAATAAATAAGGATTGGTTAATGTTAAAAAAATTAATAAAAATGAAATAATAATAAATCCAATTATATCTTTAAATGTAAAAAATGGGTGAAATGGAATTTTATCTAAGTTTCTATTAATTCCTAAAGGGTTATTAGATCCTGTTTGATGTAAAAATAATAGATGAATTATTGTTATTATTAAAATAATAAATGGTAGAATAAAATGAAATGTATAAAATCGAGTTAATGTTGCATTATCAATGGCAAATCCTCCTCAAATTCAATTTACTAATATAGTTCCTAAATAAGGAATTGCTGATAGTAGATTTGTAATAACTGTTGCTCCTCAAAATGATATTTGTCCTCAAGGTAATACATATCCTATAAAAGCTGTTGCTATTAATAAGAATAAAATAATTACTCCAACTATTCATGTATATTTTAAATTAAATGATTCATAATAAATTCCTCGTCCAATGTGAATATAAATACAAATAAAAAAAAATGAAGCTCCATTTGCATGAAGAGTTCGAATTAATCAACCATAATTTACATTTCGACAAATATAGTTAACTCTATAAAAAGCTAATTCAATATTAGCTGTATAATATATTGTTAAAAATAGTCCAGTAATAATTTGAATAATTAAACATATAGCTAATAAGGATCCAAAATTTCATAGGGAAGAAATATTTGAGGGAGTTGGTAAATCAATTAATGATCCATTAATGATTTTGAAAATAGGATGGGTTTTTCGAATTGGCTTATAAATGTTTATCATTAGTTAAATGAAGATCGTAAAGGACCATAAAAAATATTTGTGATTTTTACTACTGCAATTAAGGCAATAAATAAATAGATAATTATTATTATTATTATTAAAAATGTTTGATTATTATATAATTTAGATAAGTTAATTTTATTTTCGTTATTAAAAAATAAAAATATATTAAAAAAATTATTTATTTCTAGATTATTGATTCTTAAATTAATTCAATATAAATTATTATTAAAAAATATTCTAATTATTAAAATAATGATTAGATTAAATAATAATAATATTTTTAGTGAAATTGATAATTTAAATAATTCATTTGATGCAATTCTTCTTACATAGATAAATAGAACTAATAATCCTCCTAAGAAAGTTAAAAATAAAATATAAGATATTCAATATGTTTTTATAATCATTCTTGTAATAATACATGTTAATAATGTTTGAATTAAAATTATAAAACCTATTGATAATGGATGATTAAGGAATAATATAATAAATGATAATAAAATAATTAATAAAGAAATAAATACTTTTATAATTTCAAAGAGTAGTTTAATAAAAATAATAATTTTGGAGATTATTGATAAAGATTTTCTTTTTCTTTGAAGTTTTTAAAGAAATAATCTTATTTTTGGTTTACAAGACCAATATTTTTAATTTAAATTATAAAAACAATTTACTAATGATAATTTTTTTATATATAAGAATTATTTTTATTATTATATTTATTTTTGGGAATATAATTTTTGTTTTTAAACATAAACATTTATTAATTGTTTTATTAAGATTAGAATTTATTGTTTTAAGAATTTTTTTTTTGTTTATTTTTATGTTAAATTATATTGAATATGATTTATATATGTTAATAGTTTTTTTAGTTTTTTCTGTTTGTGAGGGTGCTTTAGGACTATCTATTTTAGTTTCAATAATCCGTACTCATGGTAATGATTATTTTCAAAGTTTTAATATAGTTTAATTTAAAAATGATAAAATTTTTATTTATAATAATTTTTATAATTCCTTTATGTTTTAATGTTAATATGTATTGAATGGTTCAAATAATATTATTTTTAATAATGTTTATGTTTATAAATTTAATGGTTAATATTGAAAATTATTGTAATTTAAGATATATATACTCTTGTGATATATTATCATATGGTTTAATTTTATTGAGAATTTGAATTTGTATTTTAATAATTATAGCTAGAGAAAATTTATATAAAATAGGATTTTATATAAATTTTTTTATTTTTAATTTAATATTTTTATTAATTATATTATATATAACTTTTAGAGTGATAAATTTATTTATATTTTATTTATTTTTTGAAGGTAGATTAATTCCTACTTTAATATTAATTATTGGGTGGGGATACCAGCCTGAGCGAATTCAGGCTGGTATATATTTATTATTTTATACTTTATTTGTTTCTTTACCTTTATTGTTAGGAATTTTTTATATTTTTTTTTATACTAATTCAATAATAATATATTTTTTAAAGTTTTTTAATTTTGATTTATATTTATTATATTTTTGTATAATAATAGCATTTTTAGTTAAAATACCTATATATTTTGTTCATTTATGATTACCAAAAGCTCATGTTGAAGCTCCTGTATCAGGTTCAATAATTTTAGCGGGTATTATATTAAAATTAGGAGGTTATGGAATATTACGTATTATAATTATATTTCAAAGATTGGGTTTAAAGTTTAATATTATTTGAATTATTATTAGATTAGTTGGAGGATTTTATATTAGTTTAAAATGTTTTTGTCAAGTTGATATTAAATCTTTAATTGCTTATTCTTCGGTTGCACATATAAGAATAGTAATTGGGGGTATTATAACAATAAATTATTGGGGGTTTATTGGTTCATATATTTTAATGATTGGTCATGGTTTATGTTCTTCAGGAATATTTTGTTTAGCTAATATTAATTATGAACGTTTAAATAGTCGAAGATTATTTATTAATAAGGGTATAATAAATTTAATACCTTCAATAAGTTTATGATGATTTTTACTTTTATCTTCTAATATAGCAGCTCCCCCCTCATTAAATTTAATAGGTGAAATTAGATTAATTAATAGTTTATTAAGATGATCTTATATCTCTATATTTATATTAATGTTGATTTCTTTTTTTAGTGCTGGGTATAGATTATATTTATATTCATATACACAACATGGAAAATATTATTTAGGAATTTATAGATTTTATATGGGGGTATCTCGTGAATACCTATTATTAATATTACATTGATTTCCTTTAAATATTTTAATTTTAAAAATTGATTATGTGATAATTTGATTTTAACTTAAATAATTTAAAATTAAAATATTGATTTGTGGTTTCAAAAATATGATAGTATCATTTTAGGTTATTCAAAAATTTTCAATTTGTTTTATTAGATTTTTTTTTTTATTTTTTTTTAGATTAATAAATTTTTTTATAGTAATTTATTTTATTATGAATAATATTATTATTATTTTAGAGTGGGAAATTATTTCTTTTAATTCTTTAAGAGTTATTATAAGAATTTTATTGGATTGAATATCTTTATTATTTATAATATTTGTTTCGTTAATTTCTTCAGTTGTAATTTATTATAGTAAAAGATATATAAATTCTGAATTAAATTTAAATCGTTTTATTATTTTAGTTTTATTATTTGTTTTTTCAATAATTTTATTAATTATTAGTCCAAATATTGTAAGAATTTTATTAGGTTGAGATGGTTTAGGTTTAGTTTCTTATTGTTTGGTTATTTATTATCAAAATATTAAATCTTATAATGCTGGTATATTAACTGCTTTATCTAATCGAATTGGGGATTTATTTATTTTAATGGTAATTGGTTGAATAATAAATTATGGAAGATGAAATTATTTATTTTATTTATCTTTTATAAAAAATGATTATTCAATATTTATAATTAGAATTATAATTATTATTGCTGCTATAACTAAAAGTGCTCAAATTCCTTTTAGTTCCTGATTACCAGCTGCTATAGCAGCTCCTACCCCAGTTTCTGCTTTAGTTCATTCATCTACTTTAGTTACTGCGGGTATTTATTTATTAATTCGTTTTAATTTTTTATTACTAGATATAATATTTATTAAAATTTTATTATTATTATCTGGTTTAACTATGTTTATAGCTGGTATTTCTGCTAATTATGAGTTTGATTTAAAAAAAATTATTGCTTTATCGACTTTAAGACAATTAGGATTAATAATAAGAATTTTAAGAATAGGAATACCAGATTTAGCTTTTTTTCATTTATTAACTCATGCTATATTTAAGGCTTTATTATTTATGTGTGCTGGGGTTATTATTCATATAATAATAGATATTCAAGATATTCGTTTTATAGGGGGGGTTAGAAATTTCATTCCTATGACATCTTTATGTATGAATGTGTCTAATATAACTTTATGTGGTATTCCTTTTTTAGCTGGGTTTTATTCTAAGGATTTAATTTTAGAAATAGTTAGTTTAAGAAATTTAAATTTTTTTATTTTTTTATTATATTATATTTCTACAGGTTTAACTATATTTTATAGTTTTCGTTTAACTATATATTTAATAATTAATGATTATAATTTATTATCTATTTATAATTTATATGATGAAGATTTTATTATATTAAAAAGAATAATAATTTTATTATTTATAAGAGTTATTAGAGGTAGATTTTTAATATGATTAATTTTCTCTTATCCTTATATAATTTTTTTACCTTTTAATATAAAAATAATAGTTATTTATGTAAGAATTTTAGGGGTTTTTATGGGGTTTATTGTTAGAAATATAAATATTTATTCTGTTAATAAATTTTTAATAACTTATCAAATTAGAAATTTTTTATGTTTAATATGATTTATACCTAATTTATCTACTTATGGTTTAAATTTTTATTTTTTAAATTTTGGTCAAATAATATTAAAAAATATTGATATGGGTTGAAGAGAAATATATAGAGGTCAAGGTATATTTTTTATTATAAAAAAATACTCAATTTTATTTAATTTATTTTCTATAAAAAATTATAAAATTTATTTATTTAGATTTGTTTTATGAATATTTATATTAATTATTTTAATAATTTTTTTATATTTAAATAGCTTATAATTTTAGAGCATAATATTGAAGATATTAAGGAGATTATTTAAATCTTTAAATATTTATAAAAAATTTTTTTTTATTTTTACAATGAAAATGTAATGTTTTATATTAAACTATATAAATAAGAAATATTAATGGAATTAAACCACTAAAAATTAAGTTAGCAGCTTAATTTTATACTTTATATTTCTTTTTAGTTGGAATTTATAATTCAATTTTATCATTAACAGTGATATACCTCTATTTTGGTTTCAACTAAAAATAAGGAGTATTAAAACTCTATCTTTTAAGTCGAAATTAAATGCAAATATTGCTTCTTATTTAAGATAAATTGATTTATTCAATATTTTTTGAGTGCAAATCAAATGTTTTATTTAAACTATAATCCTTATTTATTTTTTATTTAGTTCAATTTAATATATTTTGGTTTCATTCATGAAATAGTCCAATTAATAAAATAATAATAAAAAAAAAACTAATTTTAGTTCAAATAATAAAATTTGTTATTTTAAATAAATTAATTATAGGAAAAATTAATGCAATTTCAACATCAAAAATTAAAAAAATTATTGTAATTAAGAAGAAATGTAAGGAGAATGGGATTCGAGCTGATGATTTTGGATCAAATCCACATTCAAATGGGGAATTTTTTTCTCGATCAGAAAATGATTTTTTTGATAAAATAATGGATAAAAATATTATAATATTTGAGATTATTATAATAATAATAGAAATATAACTAATTAAAATAATTATTTATATTAATAAAATATTAAACTTTTTGATTGGAAGTCAAATATACTAAATATATTATATAAATAATTAATTTCCTCATCAATAAATAGAAATATAAAGGAATAATCAAACTACATCTACAAAATGTCAATATCAAGCTGCTGCTTCAAATCCAAAATGATGGTTATTAGAAAATTGATTATTAATATGACGAATTAAACAAATTAATAAAAATATTGTTCCAATTATTACATGTAATCCATGGAATCCTGTTGCTATAAAAAATGTAGATCCATAAATTCTATCTGCGATAGTAAAAGGTGCTTCTAAATATTCATATGCTTGAAGAAAAGTGAAATAAATTCCTAAAATAATAGTTAAAAATAATCCTTGAGTTATTTGAGAGTGGTTATTTTCTATAATTGCATGGTGAGCCCATGTTACTGTTACTCCTGATGTAATTAAAATGATTGTATTTAGTAATGGAATTTGAAATGGATTAAATGGTACAATATTTGTAGGAGGTCAAGTTGCTCCAATTTCAATATTAGGTGATAATCTACTATGAAAAAATGCTCAAAAAAATGAAATGAAAAAAAAAATTTCAGAAATAATAAATAAGATTATTCCTCATCGTAATCCTTTAGTTACTAAAATGGTATGTTTACCTTGAAATGTTCCTTCTCGTGATACATCTCGTCATCATTGATATATTGTTAAAATAATAATTAAATAGCCTAATATTAATAAATTTATGTTAAAATTGTGAAATCATTTAACTATTCCTGTAACTAAAGTTAATACTCCAATAGCTCCGGTAATAGGTCAAGGTCTGTAATCAACTAAATGATATGGATGTCTGTAAAAATTATTTTTCATTAATTTACTTCTCTAGAATATAAAGTTCTTAAAATGGCAATTACATAAGATTGAATTACTGCCACTGCAGATTCTAAAATTAACAATAAAATTTGAATAATTACTAATAAAATAATTATATACGTTCTTAATCTATTTCCAGTACCTCTAAGTAAAGTTATTAGTAAATGTCCTGCAATTATATTAGCAGTAAGTCGTACTGCTAAAGTTCCAGGTCGAATAATATTTCTAATTGTTTCAATTAATACTATAAATGGTATTAAAATTGTTGGTGTTCCTTGAGGAATTATATGAATAAATATGTGTTGAGTGTTATTTAATCATCCGTAAAATATAAATCTTAATCATAATGGTAATGAAATAGATAATGACATAGTAAGATGTCTAGTTCTAGTAAAAATATATGGGAATAACCCTAAAAAATTATTAAATAAAATAAAAGTAAATATAGAAATAAAAATAAAAGTAGATCCATTAGAATTTTTTCCTAATAATATTTTAAATTCTTTATGAAGATTATTTAAAATAAAATTTCAAAAAATAAAATAACGATTAGGAATTAATCAAAATGAATATGGAATAAATATTAATCCAATAATTGTTCTAATTCAATTTAAAGATAGATTAAATAGATTAGTTGAGGGATCAAAAATTGAAAATAAGTTAGTTATCATTTTCAAATTTGATTATTTTTTTTATTATTAAAAAAATAATTATTTTTATTATTAATATTAATAAAAATATAATAATTTATAATATTAAAAATAATAAAAACAATAATAAAGAAAAATAAAGATAATATTCAATTAATAGGTATTATTTGTGGTATAAAAGAATATTATTAATATAATAATTTAAATTTGACATATTTATGTTATTTTTTAACTAATTCTTTCATTAGAAGTAATTGCTAATTTACTATAATATGGTTTAAGAGACCATTACTTGCTTTCAGTCATCTAATGATGAGTAATTATTAATTCAATTAATAAAATTTTTAATTGAGATTCTTTCAATTACAATAGGTATAAATCTATGATTTGCTCCGCAAATTTCTGAACATTGCCCGAAAAAAATTCCAGGTCGATTAATAAAAAAATTAGTTTGATTTAGGCGACCTGGATTAGCATCTACTTTTACTCCTAATGATGGGATAGTTCATGAATGAATAACATCTGTTGCGGTAACTATAATTTGAATTTGGTTATTTATTGGTAAAATAATTCGATTATCTACTTCTAAAAGACGAAAATTATTTTTATTTATTTCATTTATAGGGGTTATATAAGAATCAAATTCAATGTTATTAAAATCTGAATATTCATAACTTCAATATCATTGATGTCCAATTGATTTTAATGTAATTAATGGTTTATTTAATTCATCTAGTAAATATAATAATCGAAGTGATGGTAAAGCAATAAAGATTAATGTGATAGCTGGAATAATTGTTCAAATTAATTCAATTATTTGACCTTCAAGTAGAAATCGATTAATATATTTATTAAAAAATAATCTTATTATTAAATATCCTACTAAAATTGTAATTATAACTAAAATAATTAATGTATGATCATAAAAAAAAATAATTTGTTCTATTAATGGAGAGGCTCTATTTTGTAGACTAAAATTAGATCAAGTTGCTATTTCTAAAAAAAGGATAATCCTTTATAAATGGGGTTTAAATCCATTACATATAATCTGCCATATTAGAAATTTCTTAAAATTGGAAGTTCGTTATATGAATGTTCTGCTGGTGGTAGATTTTGATATCATTCAATTGATGATGTTAAATTTAATGAAAATAAGATTATACGTTGATTAATTATAGATTCTCAAATAATAATTAAAATTAATATCACTGCTAGTAAAGAAATATATGACCCTAATGATGAGATAATATTTCATGAAATATAGGCATCTGGATAATCTGAATATCGTCGAGGTATACCAGCTAGCCCTAAGAAATGTTGTGGGAAGAAAGTTAAATTTACTCCAATAAATATTGTAAAAAATTGAATTTTTAAAAAATAAGGATTTAAGCTTAATCCTGTAAATAGGGGATATCAGTGAATAAATCCAGCAATAATAGCAAATACAGCTCCTATAGATAATACATAATGAAAGTGGGCTACTACATAATAAGTGTCATGAAGGGCAATATCAATAGATGAATTAGCTAATACAACTCCTGTTAATCCACCAACAGTGAATAAAAATACAAATCCTAATCTTCAAAGAATTGAAGGTCTATAATTAATTTGAGTTCCATGTAAGGTTGCTAATCAACTAAAAATTTTAATTCCTGTTGGAACAGCAATAATTATTGTTGCTGAGGTAAAGTAAGCTCGTGTATCGATGTCTATTCCTACTGTAAATATATGATGAGCTCATACTACAAATCCTAATAAACCAATTGCTATTATAGCATAAATTATTCCTAAAGATCCAAATGTTTCTTTTTTTCCTCTTTCTTGTGAAATAATATGTGAAATTATACCAAATCCTGGTAAAATTAAAATATAAACTTCTGGATGTCCAAAAAATCAAAATAAATGTTGATATAAAATAGGATCTCCCCCTCCAGCAGGATCAAAAAATGATGTATTTAAATTTCGATCTGTTAATAATATAGTGATAGCTCCAGCTAAAACAGGAAGTGATAATAATAATAATAATGCTGTAATTCCTACAGATCATACAAATAATGGTATTTGATCAAAAGATATTCCGTTAATTCGTATGTTAATAATTGTTGTAATGAAGTTAATTGCTCCTAAAATTGAAGAAATACCAGCTAAATGTAATGAAAAAATAGCTAGGTCTACAGATCTACCTCCATGAGCAATATTAGATGAAAGTGGGGGGTAAACAGTTCAACCAGTTCCTGCTCCATTTTCAACGATTCTTCTTGAAATTAAAAGGGTTAATGATGGGGGTAATAATCAAAATCTTATATTATTTATTCGTGGGAATGCTATATCAGGAGCTCCTAATATTAGAGGTACTAATCAATTTCCAAATCCACCAATTATAATAGGTATTACTATAAAAAAAATTATAATAAATGCATGAGCTGTTACAATTGTATTATAAATTTGATCATCTCCAATTAATGATCCAGGATTACCTAATTCAGCTCGAATTAATAAACTTAGAGAAGTTCCTACTATTCCTCTTCAAATTCCAAAAATAAAATATAAAGTTCCAATATCTTTATGATTTGTTGAATATAGTCATTTTCGCTAATTAAAATAAAATGGCTGAGATTTAAGCGATAAATTGTAAATTTATTAACAAGAATTAATTCTTTTTTATTAAGTCTTATATTCAATTATGATGTAAAATTGCAAATTTTAAGGTATAAATAAAATTATTAAGGCTTAAAGAATTTTCTTTATAAATAATTTTGAAGATTATTAGTTTAATTTAACTTAAAACCTTAATAATTTTATATAAAAAAAAAAGTTCTTGTAATTAACCCTAAAATAGAGAAAAAAGATAAGAAATTTATAATGTTAAATATATTATTTTTAATTTTGATTTTAATTCATTTTAATTTTAAATAATTAAATATAAATGATGAATATAAAATTCGAATATAAAAAAATAATAAAATTAATCTTATTATAATTAAAATAAAAGTTAAAAAATAAAGATTTCTATTTAATATAAAATTAATGATAATTCATTTAGGTAAAAATCCTATAAAAGGTGGAAGTCCTCCTAATGATAAAAAATTAATTAATAATGATAATTTAATTAAATAATTAATATTAAAAAAAAATAATTGATTAATAAAAAATATATTAATTATAGAAAATAATAAGCATAAAATTCTAATTAAAAATGAGTATATAAAAAAATAAAATATTCATAAGTTTTCTCTAATTATTATTGCAGATATTATTCATCTTAAATTATTAATAGAAGAAAAAGTTATTAATTTTCGAATTGATGTTTGATTTAATCCTCCAATAGCTCCAATAATAGAATTTAAAATAATAATTAAAATTAAAAAATTATTATTGTATCAGTATGATAATAAAATTATAGGGGAAATTTTTTGTCAAGTTATTAAAATAAATCTATTAAATCATGATAATCCTTCAATAATATTTGGGAATCAGAAATGAAAGGGGGCTGATCCTATTTTTATTAATAAAGAAGAATTTATTATAATTATAATAGTATTATTTATTTCAAAATTTTTTATAAATATTATTTTAATAATAATACAAAATAATAAATTAATTGATGCAATAGCTTGAGTAAAAAAATATTTTAATGATGCTTCAGATGTTAAAATATTATTAGAATTATTAATAATTGGAATAAATCTTAATAAATTAATTTCTAATCCAATTCAACATCCAAATCATGAATTTGAGGAAATTGAAATTAATGTTCTAAAGAATAAAATAAAAAAAAAAAATATTTTATTAGAATTTATAGGGGAAAAAATTTAAAATAAAAAATATTTTATATAAAATTAAATTTATATTTTAATTTATTTATATTTTAGTGTATGATGCACGATAGTTTTTGATACTATTAGATATAGTTTAATTCTATAAAATATAATAATAAAGGTAGTTAATAATCTACTTAATTTATCCTATCAGAATAATCCTTTAGTCAGGCACTTTATTTTAAAAAAAAGGTATTTCCTTTATATTTGAGGTATGAACCCAAAAGCTTTATTTAGCTTATTTTTAATTTATTATTAAAAGAAAAAAAATTAGGAATGGTTTATATATATATATATATATATATATATATATATTAAATATTTAATTAATTATTATATTTAATATATATATATATATATAATAGAAATTATATTTATAATATATTAATAAATCAATTTAATTAA